CTATAATGATAGATGAATGTCCAACTTTCCATTGAACTTATTGCTTCAGTTGGTATTTTGGCATATTCTACTAGTTTGTAAAAATGGAAACTTAAGTAAGGTAAGTGCTTTAGAAACATATGTATAAAAAAAAGATTAGGCCCCTTATGCTTACTATAACTAGTTATTTTGGTTTTCTACTCGCGGCTTTAACGACAACCTCCGCTCTGTTTATTGGTTTGAGCAAGATACAACTTATTTAAAATTCCTATTTGAAATGAAAATCTTTGAAATGAATAATTCATAAAATGAAAACTTTCTTCGAGATTCCGTGTATTCGAGAGTTACTTATAGTTTCAATTTTCAATCCTTAGTCATTGAGATTCATGGCAATTCGGATTACTATTTAGGTATAGATATTCCCTCTTTTTTTTTCAAACAAATTGAAATGATTGAAGTTTTTTTATTTGGAATTGTCTTAGGTCTAATTCCTATTACTTTAGCTGGATTATTCGTCACTGCATATTTACAATACAGGCGCGGGGATCAGTTGGACCTTTGATTAATTAACATTTCTTTTTTTTTGTATTGGCCTCCTTCTCTCTTTAATCCACAGGAGGTCAAATCCCTATTTGCTGGGTAAGTTGCTGAATCCTTTTCAGTCTAATTTTATAAGAATCACGCTCTGTAGGATTTGAACCTACGACATCGGGTTTTGGAGACCCACGTTCTACCGAACTGAACTAAGAGCGCTTTTTTATCGGAATAGGTAAGACTGTAAAGCAAAGTATTTTTTCGAACCCCAGAGTATGATCAAAATGAAAGATTCTGTCCACTTTGAATTGATCTCCGTCGATTCCTTGTTACTGCACCTTTGAATAGTAGCAGTAATAGATAGGGATGACAGGATTTGAACCCGTGACATTTTGTACCCAAAACAAACGCGCTACCAAACTGCGCCACATCCCTTTGCATTGTTCCACAGTGTCATTGTATAGAATTTCTATCTTGGTTTCCACATCGTTATTTCCCCACACCATTTTTTGCCGATTTCGTCTTTTTTGTTCCATTTAACATATAATAATAGTAAAAGACTTGTATACAAGAATAAATCAGTATTTTCTATTTTCTCCGTAAGAGGGAGATTCTTTTAGTTATTTTCTAATTTTACGACAAGGTACTATCTTATTGACTTTTACTGGATCATTGGACAATTCAATAATAAAGGAATTTAATTTTAATTAGGTTAACACGTTTAGGCATTACGTGTACAACTATAGTCGGTCTTTAACGACCTATCTATCGGATCATATATCTTTTTTACAATAAAAAATATTACAATAAACAATAAAAAGGAGGATTTTCAATGCGAGATTTAAAAACATATCTCTCCGTGGCACCAGTACTAAGTACGCTATGGTTTGGGGCTTTAGCGGGTCTATTAATAGAAATTAATCGTTTTTTTCCAGATGCGTTAACATTCCCCTTTTTTTCATTCTAGTTAGTAACATAGTAGGGAATGAAGAAGATTAAAGATAGAATCAAATATCTGCGACTGTGACTAATCCCCCCTCCTACTTTCTCTTTTTTCCCCTTTTTTAGAATTCAAATTAAGGGAGGAAAGAGAAAAAATAAAGTCTCGTCAACATCTGGGAGATTGGGGTTCCAATTCGAGTTAAATTGAAATTCAATTTCAATGAATATTCCTAATAAAAGAATGGGAGTAGAATAGAAATGTGGGTTTAAGGTCTAAGTAAAGAATATTATCCAAGGTATTTAAATCAAAAATGAAATATTCTACTTTGATTTTAAATAAAATTTATAAATCTTCTGTCCTTTACTTATTCGTTTTGAATCAAAAATCAAAAAGTTGAGTAAATCCAAAATTCAAAGGAGGTTCATGGCCAAGGGTAAAGATGTTCGAGTAACGGTGATTTTGGAATGTACCAGTTGTGCCCGAAACAGCGTTAATCGGGTATCAACGGGCATTTCCAGATATATTACTCAAAAGAACCGCCACAATACACCTAATCGATTAGAGTTGAGAAAATTCTGTCCGTATTGTTCCAAGCATACGATTCATGGAGAGATAAAGAAATAGATCGAGTTGAGTACCTATATGTTACCCCTTCAAGGAAGGGAAAGGGGTGGCATTCTATCTATCTATAAAATAGAAATCTAAATCAAAAAAATCCTATTTGAAATAAAATGAATTCAAATTAATAAATAGAATTTTGAGAGAAAAAAATAAAATTAAATAATAAAACAAACCATGGATAAATCCAAGCGACCTTTTCTTATTCTTAAATCAAAACGATCTTTTCGTAGGCGTCTGCCTCCTATTCAATCGGGGGATCGAATTTCTTATAGAAATATGAGTTTAATTAGTCGATTTATTAGCGAACAGGGAAAAATCTTATCGCGACGAGTGAATAGATTGACCTTGAAACAACAACGTTTAATTACTATGGCTATAAAACAAGCCCGTATTTTATCTTTGTTACCCTTTCTCAATAATGAGAAACAATTTGAAAGAGCCGAGTTAACCGATAGAACTACAGGTCTTAGAACCAGAATAAAAAGGGTTTACTCTTGAATCATAATTTCAATCCGAACTCAAAGACAAGATTGGTTCTTTTCCGAGAATCCAGATGTGTCGTATGAAAAAAAAAAGAATTGGAGAAAGCTTTTTGTATTGAGCGTGTTCACTCATTTTGACTACTTTAGCCTATTTTATCTTAATCATTTCTATTCTATCTTCCCGGAGAATGAACTCCGGGAAAACACGTTTACAATATTCCAATAGATTCTTTCTAATCTACTTCTTTTGTGATCTCATTGGAAATCATATAAAGACAATTCCTGTTTGATATGGCTATTTGTGCAAGTATTTTACGATTAAGAATCAACTGTCTCTTGTACAGATGATGGATCAACTTACTATAACTATAGTATACTCCACTATCACGAATTACTGCGTTTATACGAGTGATCCACAGACGACGAAACTCTCTCTTTTTAATATCCCGATCCCGATGAGCTGAAAACAAAGCTCTTATTCTCTGTTGAGTAATAGTTCGAGTAAGTCTTGAATGGGCCCCTCGAAAGCTTGATGCAAATAAACGAATTTTTGTTCTACGTCTTCGAGCTGTATATCCACGTCTAATTCTAGTCATTGAATAGATGAAACTTTCGCGAATAACTAATTGAGTTGTTTTCTTTCAGTTATTCTTTTAACATTTCCTAATCTATTAATAACAAAACGAATTTTTCCAATGTATAAACTATAAACTCCAATGGCTTTGTCTACTATAACCTTCCTAACCACGATTTTTTTATTTCAATGCGAAATATGAAAGAAATTTTATTCTTTTACAGATGTCAAAAATATAGCAAATAAAAAATAGAAATGGATAAAGAAATAGTGTAGTGGGTTCCATCGTTTCTATGGTAACTTCTTAAACGGGGAGGTCTTCTCTATACACCGGAGCCCTCACTTCATTTAATCCAGGTTATTGGTAACTTGTATAGTTCATCCTCTTTGGCTCTACCCATGAATTATCCAGTAATAGTCCTTTCACAACGAAACCCACCTATACAGTAACGGTATTTAACTAGGAAAGTTAGCAGGGTAGCTGACCCTTTGATAGTCCGTTCTTGGCAGAGTAGGGGCGTAATCTTTATGCTTAAAAAAAAATTCCTCCGCTTAATGGATAATCATTTTATACCAATGGAGAATTGCTTCCCATCTTACATTGAGGTAATTCGACTTGCACCAACGGAAACCATAAAATTCATACACAATGCAGGAATATGAGAGGGGTTATTTATTTCTTTGTTTTAGATAAATAGTAAATAGAATAAAGAGAAAAACCCTTTTCGATTCTATCCTATTTAACGGTACCCATCGTTGATATTGGCACCTTGTTTTCTTGCTTTTGTACGAGGCCATTATATGATATGATCGAAACGAGTCGCGCATACACCCGAGTACATGTTCCTCGTCGTTGAGGACATCCCCTAAGGGCGGGGGATTTCGTGACATTTCTGATTGGCTGTCTTGTATTTCTAATAAGTTGTTTAATGGTTGGCATGTTTAATTGGATACATAATGGGCTGGTTTAGATTGATCCTAACCGGATGATTATGAATTACGTCTATTTCTATTAAATAAAAAGTAATTTAATAAATAGTAAACGCAGTTAAAAAATCTCCAATAGAGAATTTGCGTGAGTTACATGTTATTTTCATTCAACCGCTACAAGATCAACAATTCCATAAGCTTGTGCTTCTGTTGCTGACATAAAAACATCTCTTTCTATGTCTTCGGATACAACCCATAGGGCTTTGCCCGTTCTTTGTCCATAAACCCTTGTGAGGGTTTCGCGCAGTTTCAACAGTTCTTCCGCTTCCAGGATAAACTCTCCCGCTTGTGCCTCATAAAACGAACTAGCAGGTTGATGGATCATTACCCTGATAATAGAATAAAAAAATAGAATAAAAAGTTTCTCTATCTTACATGATGAAGCGAATAGAAAAGAAATAGAAAGAATAATAGGAAAAAGATCGAATTGAACAACCGTACAGGCACCCTTCTTGCATATGCATACGGCTCTACACTAAAATAAAATTGACCTAACTTGGCCTCTTTATTGAAAAAAGAAAGAGAAAGATAGAATATATCATACCCAGGTGATTAAATGATCAAATTGCCGCCCTTCCTTTCGGAATATGTATAAAATACTATGATGGCTCCGTTGCCTTCTATCTTAATTATCTTAATGTGATTTATTTTGGATATGATTTGGCAATCCCAAAGTTTCTTTTTGTTCCAACCAAAGAAAAAATATTGTTTTTTGCGCACTCCTTGGATTCTTTTAATAACATGAATATTGTTAAGAGCCCTCTAGTGTGAACAAAAAAGGTTTGTGACGCTAAACCGAACTCCCAATTAGAAAATCGAGAAGACCTTTTAGTCTCATACTACTCTCTCGATACATAATCTAATGTTTTTCAAAAGAATCCAAAAATTTCTAATATCGAATGCAAAATGCCATGCTACTGTTGCTTACTATTTCCTAGGGCGAAGGCATAGTCTTCCCTTTTCTCTTAACTAAAAATCTCATTGGCGCCAAGCGTGAGGGAATGCTAGACGTTTGGTAATTTCCCCCCCGACCAGGATAAAAGATCCCATTGACGCGGCTAATCCCATGCATATTGTATGGACATCTGGTCGCACAAATTGCATAGTATCATAAATAGCTACTCCAGGTATTACCCATCCGCCGGGAGAGTTTATAAACAAATACAGATCCTTGTTATCATCTTCAATACTGAGATATATCATAAGACCTATAAGTTGATTTGAGATCTCGCTATCAACTGCTTGGCCCAAAAAAAGTAATCTTTCTCGATAAAGTCGGTTGATTAGAGTCCAATTGGACTCTTTCGGAACCGTACACGCACCTTTTGATGCATACGGTTCAAAAAAATCTCAAAAACAAAAAAAAAGAATCAATGTATGGATTCCGGATCTCCCTCTTTTCCTATAACAGGGTTTTTCTTACTTAAAAAAAAGAGATTTTCTTCTTTAATAAAAATAAAGAATTGAATTAACTTCTCATTGATGTATTGTTTCATCGACCAACCCCGATGATATTTTCTTGTTCCTGAGTGGGTCTCTTTTCTCTTTTTAGGTTTATGCTCTACTCCGGGTAAAGATTGACCCGATTTGGATTTGCACATATAGGACAAATACTGTTATTACCATTTTCTTTTTTTATGACTTTCTGCTTATTTTTTCAATTCAGTTTATACGTTCTACCAAGTCTTGATTAAAAGTTTTAAATCAACCCGTTTAACAGATATTCCACATAGGAGTCATTTAGGATGGAACTAGTAATCATAGATATATTACCAATTGAGTTGGGTTTTTCTAAACAGAGCCTGAATACTTTATACTTTATTTTTTTTAGTTCAACCAAGCCAACCATAAATCATTGTAATTGAGAATAGTAATATGGATCCTCTCAAAATGAATCAAATTGTACTTCACGCTCCAAATTTTTTATGATTTAATGACTCCTTAATTGGGCGAAACAGAGGATATCTCGATTGGGGAGAGAACGGGTAAATTCCATATGACCCAATATATCTGACAAGTCGCACTATACGTCAACCCAAGATGCATTTTCCTCTCCAGGGCTTCGGAAAGGTACTTTTGGAACACCGATAGGCATTAGCTCAAAGAAAAAAAACTAAGTACTATATTTAACTTTGATGTGAAAACGTAAGAATATGATTTTATTGTGTTTCTAATTTGAAAATGTTGGCTTTTGTCGGATTTATTTTTTGCATAGATTACAAAAAGTTAGAAAGAAAAAAAGAAGGAATAAAGTCAAATTAGTGGGAATAGAGCGATGAGTAAGTATGTACGTATTCGCTACTCGAAAATGTTATTCAACCCCATTGCGTATTGATACTTATCGAGTATAGAATAAATCTGCTTCTCTTTGTTCCTATGAACATAATTGTTCCGTTAATTAAATAATTAAAATAGTTTAGTAATAACAGATTAACAACAGACTAGAAAAATAATAACTATTAACCCCTGTTCTGAAATAATTCACTGAACAGCGAGGATCGATAGGATAGTCACAATATAGTCTTTTCCAGTGCAATAAAGTTACGTAGTGTCTATCTATCTTTGATAAAGGGGAATTTCTATGGGTTTGCCTTGGTATCGTGTTCATACTGTTGTATTGAATGATCCCGGCCGATTGCTTTCTGTTCATATAATGCATACGGCTTTGGTTGCTGGTTGGGCCGGTTCGATGGCTCTCTATGAATTAGCAGTTTTTGATCCTTCTGATCCTGTTCTTGATCCAATGTGGAGACAGGGTATGTTCGTTATACCCTTCATGACTCGTTTAGGAATAACCAATTCATGGGGCGGTTGGAGTATTACAGGAGGAACTGTAACGAATCCGGGTATTTGGAGTTATGAAGGTGTAGCTGGGGCACATATTATGTTTTCCGGTTTATGCTTTTTGGCAGCTATCTGGCATTGGGTGTATTGGGATCTCGAAATTTTTTGTGATGAACGTACAGGAAAACCCTCTTTGGATTTACCCAAGATCTTTGGAATTCATTTATTTCTTTCAGGGGTGGCTTGCTTTGGGTTTGGTGCATTTCACGTAACGGGTTTGTACGGTCCTGGAATATGGGTGTCCGATCCTTATGGACTAACGGGAAAAGTACAACCTGTAAGTCCCGCATGGGGCGTAGAAGGTTTTGATCCTTTTATTCCGGGAGGAATAGCCTCTCATCATATTGCAGCAGGTACGTTGGGCATATTAGCGGGTCTATTCCATTTGAGTGTCCGCCCGCCACAACGTCTATACAAAGGATTGCGTATGGGAAATATTGAAACCGTACTTTCCAGTAGTATAGCTGCTGTCTTTTTTGCAGCTTTTGTTGTTGCTGGAACTATGTGGTATGGTTCGGCAACTACCCCGATCGAATTATTTGGGCCCACTCGTTATCAATGGGATCAGGGATACTTTCAGCAAGAGATATATCGAAGAGTTAGTACGGGGCTGGCAGAAAATCAAAGTTTAGCAGAAGCCTGGTCGAAAATTCCCGAAAAATTAGTTTTTTATGATTACATCGGAAATAATCCGGCGAAGGGAGGATTATTCAGGGCGGGCTCGATGGATAACGGGGATGGGATAGCAGTGGGGTGGTTAGGACATCCCATCTTTAGAGATAAGGATGGGCGTGAACTTTTTGTACGTCGTATGCCTACCTTTTTTGAAACATTTCCAGTTGTTTTGGTAGACGGCGACGGAATTGTTCGAGCAGATGTTCCTTTTCGAAGGGCAGAGTCAAAGTATAGTGTTGAACAAGTTGGTGTAACTGTTGAGTTCTATGGTGGTGAACTCAACGGAGTCAGTTATAGCGATCCTGCTACTGTGAAAAAATATGCTAGACGCGCTCAATTGGGTGAAATTTTTGAATTAGATCGTGCTACTTTGAAATCCGATGGTGTTTTTCGGAGCAGTCCGAGGGGTTGGTTTACTTTTGGACATGCTTCATTTGCTTTGCTCTTCTTCTTCGGACACATTTGGCATGGTGCTAGAACTCTGTTCAGAGATGTTTTTGCTGGTATTGATCCGGATTTGGATGCTCAAGTCGAATTTGGAGCATTCCAAAAACTTGGGGATCCAACTACAAAAAGACAAGCAGTCTGATACAACACTCCTCGGGTTTCTTTCGTCTCTATTTCCATTTTATTTTGGGAATTTTTCCTAGGGGTCAGAGAAACCTTGATCACGACTTTTTTGCGCGTGTTCCTTCTTTATCCGGGAGATGGTCCCCTGCAAATAAAATAAAAGAGAACAAACAGGTATGGAAGCTATAATTGTAAACTGCAATCGAATCTATGGAAGCACTAGTTTATACATTCCTCTTGGTATCGACTTTAGGAATAATCTTTTTTGCTATCTTTTTTCGAGAACCGCCTAAAGTTCCAACTAAAAAGATGAAATGATTTTTCAGTATCTCAGTTGACGTAATGAGCCTCAAAACATTGTGAGGCTCATTACGTCAACTAGTCCCCATGTTCCTCAAATGGATCTCTTAGTTGTTGAGAAGGTTGCCCAAAAGCGGTATATAAGGCATACCCTGTAAAACTTACAAGTAAACCAGATAAAAAGACGGCTACTAGGGTTGCTGTTTCCATTCTTATATAATTTAATATATATAATTTCAAAACCCCAATGGATCTACGATAAGATCATTTATTTACAACTACAACGGAATGATATACAAAGTCAACAGATCTCAATGAATACAATAGGATTTATGGCTACACAAACTGTTGAGAACGGTGGTCCAAGGCGAACGTTTGTAGGGAATTTATTAAAACCCTTGAATTCGGAATATGGTAAAGTAGCCCCTGGGTGGGGAACAACTCCTTTGATGGGCGTTGCAATGGCTCTTTTTGCCATCTTTCTATCTATTATTTTGGAGATTTATAATTCTTCCGTTTTATTGGATGGAATTTCAATGAATTAGGTCTCTAAGAATTGTAAAGGCATACAAAAGGAATCATTGAAAGTTCGTATTTTGAGCCCATTATACTTTGTTTTGGGAGTTCGACCGTGGAATTTATTTGTTTCTGTATTTCCGGAATATGAGTGTGTGACTTGTTATAATCGATCCTATTGATAGTACAGAGGGTGGCTCTGTCATCTTCATAGAGATGGTTCTCCTTCGTCGGATATTTATTCTAGTATCTGGAACACGGAATATATGAAATCGATTAAGAAATATTTTAACTATGATTCATACCTAATGTTCAGATCTCGTATCCGGATTCCAAAAAATCCCAAAGACTTCAATTTTGAAATTTTCGGCATTCTATCTATTTATGGAATGGGTGATAGTCGAAAGGTTCTTACTCAGGAAATCCTTGACTTAACTTAGGTTTTTTTTATTGAATCATCGAGTTTCTAGTATGAATCTGAGGTTTTAATCAATTCATAGGTTTCTTAACAAGAGAATTCCTATCAATACAATAAAAAAAAAAACGAAAATCCACATTATACACAAAAACAAATTCAAAACGAAATAGGAAAAGAGTGTATTCAAGAGGCACGTAAGGATTAACATAAAGACGACTGAGCCAACTTGAAATTTTGGTAGTATCACCACAAACAACGAAGAGCTTTCGGATTTTTATTATTTACTAAAGTCAGAGAAGATTGAATCTTTGATTCAAAATAAAAAAGAAAAAGATTTCAAACTTTCATTGCATATCCGTTGCAATTGGGATTTGGGTGTTTTTGCTTGAGCTGTATGAGATGAAAGTCTCATATACGGTTCTCGGAGGGGGAGTTACGCCTATCTCAATAAAGTCTATGATTGGTTCGAAGAACGTTTAGAGATTCAGGCGATTGCAGATGATATAACTAGTAAATATGTTCCTCCACATGTCAATATATTTTATTGTTTAGGG